AGAATTATGAATGATTTGAATTTTAGACTTCATAAGATTCATCGAAATAGCTTTATTAGTTCTATGCTATATGGTATCTGTAGTATTTATCCTTATGAGATACCGTAGAAAATGTACAAAATCAAATGATTTTAGAAATTTAGAAAGAAGGGGGATATAATAAAATTCTTGATTAGATCTTCTCATAGGAACGATTTATTGAATTTGATTGCTGGATCCAAAAAAAAAAAAAGAGAATGGTCTTATTCAAAACGCCTCGTTATTTTTAACCAATTATGTGCTTCAATATAATTCCCTGGAGTAAGCGCTATAGCTTGTTTCCAATACTCAGCAGCTTGATCGAACCAAGCCTCCGCAATTTCCGAATCGCCTTGTATAATGGCCTGTTCTCCCCGGTCGGAATAGGTTAGTAAATTCCCTCCCTTAGAACCGTACTTGAGAGTTTCCTACCTCATACGGCTCAGCAATCGATTCTTTTTGCGTCCCATCTTCTCTTAATCTATCCTATGCTAACTATTCTATTTTTTCTTGGGTTAACCAGAAGATGTTTATTGCATAAGTTTCCAAATCTAATTTGGATCAATGATTAGTTTTCTCTTTTCTCCCACCTTCAGAAGAATGAAGCATAGATATCCCCCGATATCGTTATAATTTTCTGAAAGGTAACTATCTCGGTTTCGTATTTCATATATGGTATATGAGATTTCTATTTATATAGAATATTTGAAAAAGACTTTCCTCCGTTAAGAAAAAAGAACTTACTATCTTTGGGATCTGATGCTACACCGCTGCTCAATACTTTAGTAGATCGACTCTATTACATAAGTTGATTTCTCACTTTTCATATCATGACATAAGTAAGCAGTTCTGAACTGTATTTAACAAATAATAGCTTACTAATGGATCTTTACGGTGCTTTCTCTATCAATTCGACTCTTTATCCATAGAGTATAGTATATAGGCCATACCTATTTCTTCCGATTTTTTTGGTTCTCGCGAAGTCTTTTTCCTTGCTACAGCTGATAAAAATCGTTACTTTGGACGATTCATATGTAGAAAGCCTATCTTTTTTCTAGTATTTACTAGACGATTAAATCTTTTTTTCTTTCTATAGTGAAGATAGTCGCACGTAATGACAGATCACGGCCATATTATTAAAAGCTTGTGGTAAAAATGGATTTCGTTCTAGTGCCCGGAAATAATATTCCAAAGCTTTTGTATGCTCTCCGTTGCTTGTGTGTATAAGACCTATGTTATAGAGTATATAACTTCGATCATAGGGATCAATTTCTGGTCGCGTAGCTTCATAATAATTCTGTAAAGCTTCTGCATAATTTCCTTCGGATTGAGCCGACATCCGTTACGGTCGTTCATTCTAGTAAAAGAATCTCCGTTCCAGAACCGTACGTGAGATTTTCATCTCATACGGCTCCTCCCTTCTGTGCATAGTACTAAGAGGAATAATTCATGTAATCAAAATTTCACTATTCTCATTATGAACTGACAGGAGCTGGTATTTTTACAAGAAATTTCTAGCCAGCCTTCCCACAAGAGGTTTTTTATTAACACCAATCATATTAGTGCTAGATAAAAATGGTAACTCCAAAGATTCCTTTGTACTCAACGCTTACGATTTCCAGGAATTAGTCACTTCAACGGTCTTTGATGGTTATACGGGTACCAAAAGTACGAATGAGATGGATCTTTGTTTTCCTAACCATTCTTTTTAGTCCCGATACCAATAAGGAAAAGGGTTATTTATAACAAAGTTTTTGTGTTGTTGATTCCTAGGTGTAGTGCTTTTTCCCCGATGCCACCTATTGGTACTAAATGAAGTAGTATTGACCTACAATACAGAACCTATAGATGTAACCTTTCGCTCAATACTAAAATCTATAATTGAAGCATCTAAGGCTGCATCAATCGAGGATACACGACAGAAGGAATTGATCTATCTCTAAACTTCACCTTCACCAAGCGTAGGTTTCTTTTACTAATTTGTTTTTTTTCTATTCCTAACTACGTTCTTTTTCTCGTAAAACTGAGGGGTAAAAAAAAACAAGAAAAAATCAAATCGCACCATCTCTGTAATAGGTAAATGCCTTTTTTTCTCCGGAAGTTGTCGGAATTATTCGTAATAAGATATTGGCTACAATCGAAGAGGTCTTATCAATAAAATTTCCATTTATTCGAGATCTAGGCATAATTAGCAATTCATTCTATAATTCTTCTCATCCCCCTTCGGGGAAAACGATCCCACAAAAAAAGGAATTGTACAGTACAAAATAACATAAAAACAGACTAATTGGAAAAAAGGCGGTGTCCCCCTTTTGGACAAAGATGAAATGAAATATTTGAATCATATTAGATTTCATTCCAGTTTCGTAGTATACCAATGACTATTACTATTTCATCTAAGTTGAATAACCAAGTTTCCTATGGATTTTGATAACTCGAGAAGTTTTGATTTGGTTATGATCCAAAAAAGAATGGAATAATCATTCCATGATAAAATCAAATTCAAATAAACATCCTTTTTGTTTGCATAACGTGTATGTGACACACCATACAATTGAAATAGAAAGATTCATCGGATGATTCATGAATTCCATGGGTTAGCTGATGAAAGAAGTTGTTGTTGATAAATATGAGATTGGAAAAGAAATTTCTTATTATAGAACCATCGGGCGGTTATACATGTACTACAATTAAGATGAAGGACTCGCTATTCATTCGGGTTTTGGTCAAGAATAACATTCTGTAGGAGAGATGGCCGAGTGGTTCAAGGCGTAGCATTGGAACTGCTATGTAGACTTTTGTTTACCGAGGGTTCGAATCCCTCTCTCTCCGTTTCTTTTCATTCATCAACGTTACCGACTACAATGTATCAAATCAAATAAAAATTGATATCATTATTCTAACGGTAAGACCCTTATTTACATTTACTTATTTAATAGAGATTCTCTAGCCCTAATCCATCCCTGTGATAGGTAAAATACAAATAGAAATATCGTATCGATATTGAAAAAAAGAAAAAGAATCCTATTGCCGATCCTTTTTTGATACGTGAATGAGACAGGGCACAGGGTACTCTATTTACTTCAGCGAAAGGAGTCAAGATTGATATGAACCTTGCTTTTTTATTTTCGTTAGAATCAAGTCTGACGGGAATAATATTCTACGACCAACAACTCATTTATTTTCAGACCGATCCATTTACTATCTATTATTTGATTTACAAATCCTTTATATTGTAAGGAGTCAATAGTCAAATGGTTTGGCAATTCCCCGTGGGGGGATGAAACAAGATAATTTTGAATCAGAGCTTTCGATCTTTCTTTATCCTTCGTAGTAATAATATCTCGGGGTTTGCAACGATAACTTGGTATATCCACTATACGACCATTAACTAAAATGTGTCTATGGTTAACTAATTGTCTGGCTCCAGGAATGGTCGAAGCCATACCTAATCGAAAAAGGATGTTATCCAAACGCATCTCGAGTAGTTGTAGTAAAACCTGGCCTGTTGACCCTTTGGCTTTTCCAGCAATATGCACATATTTAAGTAATTGTTGTTCTGTCAGACCATAATGAAAACGCAATTTCTGTTTCTCTTCTAAACGAATACGATATTGTGATCTTTTTCCAGAGCGCAATTGGGTTTGAAGATCACTTCTGGATCTGGGTCTTTTACTAGTTAGTCCCGGTAAAGCCCCCAGCCGGCGTATTTTTTTGAAACGAGGTCCTCGGTAACGAGACATATAAAGGCTCCTTTTTGATTCACTTTTCTTTGACAAAAAGATATAAATTCAGACTGAACTAAAGGATTAGCAAAGCAAAACGAAATTTACTAAAGTCCTACAAAACAGAATCAAATAAATCTTATCAATATTCGGATTTTTTGTATATATAGGAAATTTAGGAAATTCAAGCGAAGGTTACGTTTTCCAATTTTTTCTGTAGAGATCTAATTGTTCTAGTCAACTTTTTTATTCATAGCTATGGCTGCAAGTTACCATGACATAATAGATTGGTGACCCGACATTTAGCGAAAGCGAGAGTAGAGATTTTCAATCATGGAAAGAAAAAAATCGATAAAGAAAAAGAGCCGGCTATCGGAATCGAACCGATGACCATCGCATTACAAATGCGATGCTCTAACCTCTGAGCTAAGCGGGCGGATATAAGAGCAATAGTGTATAGGAATACAGGAAACTATTGGATCTTAGTTATTACCTAGTGATTATTCTTATTATTTCATTTATTGATTATTTCAATTTCTTCTATTTCTTAGTTATTAGTTATATATTTTCTATTCTATTTAGAAAAATTCTATTTCTAAAATAGAAAAGAAAACTATTTAGATCTAGATAAATTAGATATCTAAATAGAAATTCAATTCCATATTCATATAATCCATATTCATATTATTCATATAATATTCATATATATATATATATGAATATATGAAATGAATATATGAAAATAAAATATCAATATATCAATTCAATTAGAATTTAGAATTCGAAATGAAAAAAAAAGAATGAATATCGACCGTTACACTATACCAAAGATTACTGTAAAAATGAAGGAGGAGTAAAGGCATATATATATATGTGGGATATATCTATCCGTATTGAATTGCGGATACATCAATGATAGAATCATTTCGTATTGAAACAAATAGGGTTCATCCAATAGAGATGAAATGATAGAATAGAGGGTGGGCAAAAAAATAAAATAGCAGCATACACTTTTTCTATATAGAAATATAGAAATCATTACCTAATGAATTCAATAGTGCCAAGATAAATGAAAGAGGTGGATGGAATTACAACTGGATTCTTGTTTCAAAGGAAAGGGGGATATGGCGAAATTGGTAGACGCTACGGACTTGATTGGATTGAGCCTTGGTATGGAAACCTGCTAAGTGGTAACTTCCAAATTCAGAGAAACCCTGGAACTAAAAATGGGCAATCCTGAGCCAAATCTTTTTTTTGAGAGAAAAAATGATGGAAAATGAGAATAAAAAGGGATAGGTGCAGAGACTCAATGGAAGCTGTTCTAACGAATGAAATTGACTACGTTACGTTAGTAGCTAAAAACCTTCTATCGAAATGACAGAAAGGATAACCTTATATGCGCCTAATACGTACGTATACATACTGACATAGCAAACGATTAATCACAACCCAAATCTGATATTGAATTCTATTCTGTATCTCTATATATGAAAATAGAAATATTCTATATAGAATATAGATTCTAGGAATATATATATATTCTATTATCTTAATCTTAAGAATTAGATTAAGAATCTATATATTTCTTCATTCTATTATTCTCATTATTCTAGAATCTAATAAGAGAATACTCTTTCTATATTCTTTATTTCTTTCTTATTTATATTACTCTTAATATGAGTAATAGTATGAGAGTAATAGTATGAGATAAGGACCTATAGAAACCCTCTATTAATTAGAATCATAGAGATCAAAAAATCTATGAAAAATTGAAGAGTTATTGTGAATCAATTCCAATTAAAGCTGAAAAAAGAATCGAATTCGAATATTCAGTGATAAAATGATTCATTCCAGAGTTTGATAGATCTTTTGAAGATTAATCGGACGAGAATAAAGAGAGAGTCCCATTTTACATGTCAATACCGACAACAATGAAATTTATAGTAATAGGAAAATCCGTCGAATTTTTAAATCGTGAGGGTTCAAGTCCCTCTATCCCCAATAAAAAGCCCATTTTACTTCCTCGCTCTTTATTTATCCTCATCCTCTTTCTTTTTTTTTTTTCATCAGTGGCTCAGTTTAAACAAAATGAAATATATTTATCATTTCATTCACTCTGTTCTTTCACAAATGGATCCAAATAGAAATACTCGTATCTTCTTCCAATCCAATCTCATTTGTTTTTTATAGTACGATATGAACATATATGTTCAAGGAATCTCCGTTATTGAATCATTCATAGTCCATATATTTTTCCTTACATTTACAAAAAAAGTCTTCTTTTGGAAGATCTAAAATAGGTCCAATTTGTTAAGATTTTATTTTTTAGTTTTTTTTTCATTGACATAGATATAAGTACTCTGCTAGGATGATGCACGGGAAATGGTCGGGATAGCTCAGTTGGTAGAGCAGAGGACTGAAAATCCTCGTGTCACCAGTTCAAATCTGGTTCCTGACACGTGAATAATGTATCGGATAGATATTCATACCTCATACAAATGAAATTAATTCATTGAGACGGATCGGGATAGATATTTTTCTTTTTCATTTGTATTTTTTTCCTCTCTGTTCATACTTTTCTTATTCCAAAAGTATGTGAGATTTTCGTATATATCTCAAATCTAATAGCTAAAAAAGATTAGCTAAAAGGATTCAATAAAAGAGTGGAAGGATAGGAATAGAAAGGATGTATTTCAGACACAGTACAAAGAAACTCCGATTCTTATAATTTTGCATTTCTTCATTTCGTCTCTTCTGTCTTTTCTTTCAAATTTCATATTTTTTTTTTCACTCTTGCTCAAGTTACTTTCTGGGGTCCCCACTAAGTGATGCACGCGGTACAAAGTTCATGGTGCAGAATTCTTTTGAGTCATCCTATTTTTTCTGCTCATACGAAATGTATATTCTATGATATCTTCCCAATTGGGGAATAGCAATGAGAGCCTCTTTTTCTTTTTTTATTTTAGCCCCTCCCTCCACAATACGAATGAAAGTCCAGTTACTCTGTTTCATCTAAAAGGGGAATGCCAAGATGCTCATTGATTGAAATTGAAATGAAATCTGGAATCGTGTCGTATAAGTAAAAAAGTGGTTTTTTATCAATCAATGAGCATCTTGAATTTCATAGAAATTGGGCGTAATATAATCTTTACGTAAGGGCCAGCCTATCCAACTTTCAGGCATCAAGATACGTTTAAGGCGAGGATGATTCTCATAAGAAATTCCCAACATATCATAAGATTCCCGTTCCTGAAAATCAGCACTTCTCCAAATCCAGAAAACTGACGGGGTTTGAGGATTACTCCTGGGAGCAAATACTTTTATGCATACCTCTTCTGGTTTATCTATACCATACTGTATTTTCGTAAGGTGATACACACTAGCTAAAAATCCGCCTGGTGCTACATCATAGGCACACTGGGAGCGTAAATAATTGTAACCATATACATATGAAATGACAGCAATGGAATCCCAATCCTCGGTTTTTATTTGTAAAGTCTCTATTCCTCGGCAATCAAAGCCTAAAGATCTATGAATTAGCTCATGCTTATAAAGTAAAGACTTATCTTACTTCTCTTTTTTCTATTTCATATTGATCTTCTATCTTAGAATTAGAAATAGAAAGTGAAAGTAAAGAATCTCTTATCTTATAGTAAATGAAGAAATGAAAGAAATTCAATAATTAAGAATTACAAATGGAATTTTCAATTCAATGAAAAAAAAGAAGAAAAATAAATAAGAAATCTAGTCTATTATTTATATGATATGTATGATATGGATTTATATGATATGAAAATAGAGTACTAAAATCGCGTTTTGGAATGAAAAAAAATCCCTAAACCCACTCAACTCTTATCTTAGAATTTAGAATAGAAGAATATAGAAGAAGGAACATTGATGTATTTAGGAATAATGAATTATCCCTACATTATCTTTGAAACAAATTGAAAGAATCTCTTAGGTTTGTTGTTCCGCCAAAAAATGATTAGTCATAGGGCTTCTACTTAGTCATAGGGCTTCTACAAAGACTTAAGATCAATAAAGAATAGGTCCTAGATCCATGGCGACTTAGGATTGGGTTGGGTCAGGTTGAAGTCTTGAGACAGGATTCTTTCATAAATTGACCGGGATTGGCAAAGCAAAAAAGAGTGTGAAATCTTTGATCATGGACAGGAAAAGAGGAAAAATATCATATGTAATTCATTCATGAAAGTGGATGAAGAGAGATGGGTATTTGATCCGATATTTGACAAATACCAATTCAGTCCGTTGGAATGAATTATTGTGTTTATTTTCTTGACTAAACAAAAATGGAATGTATTAGGGCTATACGGACTCGAACCGTAGACCTTCTCGGTAAAACAGAGAAAACTGATTATTATCGAAATGATTCGAACTGTTTCAAAGACCCAACATGCATTTTGTTGCATTGGGCTCTTTCATCAACTGATGTAAAGATCAGTTAGTCCACCATATTTTTTCTTTAGAGGAAGATAAGAAGATAATGAGATGGCTCCATGTGCTCTGATTCATTATTTGTATCCTGATCTAGGAGCAATACCAAAGTTTTTCAAAGAAGGGTGACCTTTATTTAGGTCTGCCTTTGGCCTAGATCAACCTAAGTGAAATGCAGTCTCTATCGCTCCGCTGCAAGAGTAAAATATGAGACTTCATACACCTCAAAGCTCATAGGACGAAAAGAGGTTCTTTTGAGATCCTTATACTCATTATGCCTGGCATTGAATGGACTGAGCATTTACCTTACAATGGTAGGTTCTATTTGATTTGGCACCGGAATTTGCACCTGAACCGGATCAAACCAAATTTGTCAGGCTATTTTTCTCTTGTTCTCTCGAATCTACGGAGTAAGACATCGACTTCTCAAAAAGATCAATTATGGTCATTGCATAATGGGCTCCCTTGAAAAACATTGGCGCACGTGTAAACGAGGTGCTCTACCTAACTGAGCTATAGCCCTTGTCATAACCATTTTAACATAGAGACAATTTCTTGTCAAGAAGGATATCCCATAATTCCACATGATAACTCTCTGATCCATTTATGTTTACTGGTAAAAGATTTATATTGCTTAGAAAACATATTTTCCCTATAATCCATCGAAGTGATAGAGACCCTTTTTGTGGTTATAAATGACCTACTTAACCCAGTGGTTAGAGTATTGCTTTCATACGGCGGGAGTCGTTGGTTCAAATCCAATAGTAGGTAGAACTTATTAGATACCGGATTCCATGGTATCTAATAAGTTTTTCTACCCATCCTCTTTTTTTCGTTCTATCATCAGATTAATCAAATTAGACTTCATTGTGTTCAATTTGTGGAATCAAGATGTAGTGTGTAGTGTCTAATAAAGAACTCTTTTGATTTTGATTGAATATTGAATGTATTGACTACTAATAGGAAATCACTTTGACAGCTTCTACTCGTGTCCTAGCTCGTCTGAGAGCTAGATTTGCCTCAATTGCTTGTCTCTTACCCTCAGCTCTACTCAAGTTAGCTTCAGCTATTTCAAGAGTTTGTTGAGCTTCTTGTGGATCAATGTCAGTACTAATTTCCGCACCATTTCCTAAAATGGTGATCTCATTATTACTTATTCTAGCGAAACCGCCCATAAGAGCCACCGTTAACCATCGGTCGTTTAGCCGTATTCTCAAAAGACCTATATCTACAGCCGTGGCAATGGGGGCATGGTTTGGTAATATCCCAATTTGTCCACTATTAGTAGATAAAATAATCTCTTTCACTTTGGAATCCCAAATCATTCGATTAGGAGTCAGTACACAAAGATTTAAGGTCATTTCTTCAATTTGCTCTCCTCTTCTAAGTTCATAGCTTTCGCGGTAGCTTCATCGATGTTACCCACCAAATAAAAGGACTGCTCGGGAAGACCGTCTAATTCTCCGGAAAGGATGAATTGAAACCCCCGAATTGTTTCTGCGAGACCAACATATTTCCCCGGAGAACCAGTAAAGACTTCTGCCACAAAGAAGGGTTGTGATAAGAAACGCTCAATCTTGCGTGCTCTTGCTACAGTTAAACGATCTTCTTCGGATAATTCGTCCAACCCAAGGATAGCTATAATGTCCTGAAGTTCTTTGTAACGTTGTGAAGTTTGCTTAACCCTTTGCGCAGTTTCATAATGTTCCTCGCCAACGATCCGAGGTTGTAACATAGTTGACGTTGAATCCAAGGGATCTACTGCTGGATAAATACCTTTGGCAGCTAATCCTCTTGATAAT